TCTTAATTTCAGAATTAATAGATTTATATGATAAAAAATCATATATATAGTATTTAGTAAAATTGTATTTTTGGCTTGGTAATGGATATACTTTAAAATCCTTTTGTTTTTTGTGATAAAGTAATTGGTCTTTTTCATACGAATTCCATTCTGTTAAATCTTTATTTTGGGCCATAGTACCTTCATTGATTGTAGTTCGCCATTTTTGTGGTATTAATCCAGACCATCTAATCTGAGATAAATTGTATTGATAATGACCTCTTAACCAGTTTTTCCATTGCTTCGTTTCAGAACTTGGAGGTTTCGTATGTCTTAATTCGGAATGAAATACTCCTTGTGTTACAAAAGAATTTTTTATTGCAGTCTTAAGAAAAAAGGGAGTTCCATGATACTCCAGAATAGATCTTAACTTATTATTATACAAATTAATAACTTGGGTTTGTGATAATGTGTAAAATACATATGCTTGTGATAAGGAGGATAAGGAAAAAAAAAGATGTGAATTCCTCTTACTATTCTTAATATTGTAAAGTGCACTTTTTAGAGTCGAAATAAAGTGAATTTCTTTTTTTTTTTTTTCTTGGTTTCTTTTTTCATTGTAAATGTATTTATTCAAAAAAAAATTTATTGATTCAAGAACTTGTTGTGTAGGAATTCTGGCAATATGAATGATACATAGAAAGATATCGATGTATATTCTTTTAATGAAAATTCTTAGAAAAAAATCTAATTTATAGATTAATCGAGTGCTTCTTCTTTTTATTTTTAATATTTTCCAAAAATTTTTTGGTGATTTTTCTTTTAGAGTATAACTTGTTTTGTTAGGACTACTTCTTTTCTTGGCGTTACTGTTTTTTTCTTTCGTAAGACCCTTTGTTTTCTTTCTGATTGTGCTTGTTCTATCAGTCAGATTTTTCATTTTTTTTTTTCTTAGTGAATAATTTGTATTATCTGTAGATTTCATTTTTATAAATGAGTCGTGAATTATCTGATTCCTGATTATATCATCTTTTTTTTGGTTAGTTTCGCCGGATTCGTACACCTTTCTCAATATAAAGAATCGAGTTGGATATACTTTTAAGAGTTCTTTTTTTATTTTTTTTATAAACAGAAATAAAACGTTTTTGATAACCACTCCTTTTGGTTCTTTTGAATCTTGAAAATGATTATTTTTTGTTTTTCGAGTTTTTTTTTTTAGTTCTTTAAAAATAGGTTTAAAAAAGGAGGGTTTTGGGGAAACAGAACCAAGGGTAAGGTTCATTTGCGTTCCCGAAGCCGTTAAAAAATAAAACTTTTGTTGTTCTTTCTTTATATCTTTATAAGAAGAAAAAGAGGGTCTCAATTTAGATCTGTGCCAGGGTTTCAAATAGAAAGGAAATACTATTTTTATCTGAATACCATCTTTAAACCAATTTCTAGGAAGTTCGAGTTCTGATATTTGAACACCAGTATAGGTACATATAATATGCCTTTCTCTATTCCATTCATCGAAGTCTTCAACCCATTCGGGAGATTGGGCTAATAAAATACGCCCAATGTTTTTAACTATTATCAATGAAGGTAATAAAATATATTTTCTAAAAATAGATTGAATTATTAAAATTAAACTTCTTGTTCCTTGTGGATATGGAACGAAATCCCAGGCTTCCGAGATTTTTATCCACGGGTTTTCCGTGATTTTGTTCTCTTCTTCTTCCCTTTGTCTCTTTTTTTGTTCCTCTGTATAATCTTTAAATTCTGCTCCCTTATCCATCCAATTTATCAAAATAAATTTCATCTGTTCAGGGATATTAAAAGAAAAAAGAGGAGATTTCTTTATTCTGTCCAAAAAAAGAGGGGAATGCAAATTTGCTTGAAACAATTTAGAAATAAGAGTTTTACGCCTTTGAACACGCATGGAACCTTTGATGAGTTCTCGACGAAAATCTGATTCTTCCGAATAGTCTCTAATAGACACCCAGTTTTTGACACTTAATTTACTACGTTTAGTAGGCCTAAAAATTATTACACGATCCCTTTTTCTTGAACGTATCTGATAATCCAACGGTAGGCCTTCATGAGCTGCGCCCGACAGGAATTCCAATTCGGTAATAAGTTTGTATGACCATCTAGGGACTTTTTTACTGATTTCTTTTATTACAAATTTTTGTTTTGTTTTTTGACCATTAGGGCTAGTTAGAATTGTATTCAATGTATTCAATAAAAATTTGTAAAATTTGGCTCCTTTTTCTGAACCAATCCTTCCTTGTTCTTTTTCTGAAAAAAAAGAGAGGCCCTTCCAATTTAAACTCGATCCCAATTCTCTATCAAATTTACTGATTAAAGTAAATAAATGACGATTTTCCGTTGAAAAAGTTTTTTTATCAAATTGGTCTATTTTATGTTCAAACTTTTGGTAATCAGTATCAGGAAGAAGGAGACTATGAATCTTATTAATTTCCATTGTCTCTATGAAATTTTCTAACGAAATTTTATTTATGATTGAAGGTGAAATTTTTTT